GATTATCAATCCCATAAAAAGTTATTCTATGTATCAATCCTTACATCTCCTACTACTGGTGGGGTAACGGCTAGTTTTGGGATGTTGGGGGATATTATTATTGCCGAACCTAATGCTTACATTGCATTCGCAGGTAAAAGAGTAATTGAACAAACATTGAATAAGATAGTACCTGAAGGTTCACAAGCGGCTGAATATTTATTCCATAAGGGCTTATTCGATCCAATCGTACCACGTAATCCTTTAAAGGGTGTTCTGAGTGAGTTATTTAAGCTTCACGCTTTTTTTCCTTTGAATTAAAATTCACTTATTAAGTTAAGTGGAGCCTTAAGTCAAATTATTTTTATTTTATTTAGTTACATTTTTTTGTATTTGTAGCGAACAATTAGGTAGTTTATCGGAATCAAAGTAAAAATTCTAAAGAAGACTTTCTTTTTTCTTTGGTGACATAATCATAATATTTAATTGTAAATTGTAGAAAGAATCGTGCGGATAATTCTTTTTTTTCCTACCAATATTCCTGATTATTAATTAGGAAACCTCTAGCAACAAGATAAAAAAAATGGTTCCTTCTTCAAAATTCAAATTGGGCAAGGCAAATAAAATAAACCGAAGGTCATCTTTCCTTCTTGCTTTGTATGTATAGTCTATATAATTCAAATATAGAAAAGATAGATATAGAGTATCTTTTCTTTCTACTATATCTTCCGAGAATCTCTATTTTTACTAAGAATCCTGTTGTTGGATTGAATTCTAACGAATCCTTCGTGAATTTGTAAGAAACTCTTTCTTTTTTCTTTTTTAATTTTTAAATAAAATAAAAATTAGAATTGAATTCTAATTTGAAGACAAGAATAGAATAGATTATCATACGTATATTTCTCTATTTCATGTAGAAAGATAAAGAAGAATAAGTCTCATTTATTTAATTATCCATTCCTTACACTTATTATTTAATATATATAGTCACTTCGATATACTCAATATAATTATATACGAATTATAATTATTCTAAGATATCTTTCTAACAATAACAGGTACAAATATTAAATCGAGGTACCCATTCTATGATAATTTTTAACAACTTACCCTCTTTCTTTGTGCCTTTAGTGGGCCTAGTATTTCCGGCAATTGCAATGGCTTCTTTATCTCTTCATGTTCAAAAAAACAAGATTTTTTAGATTCGATAGGTGCAAATCTTATCTATTTTTTTTCAAGACTTAGATATAGATAACACAGATATCTATTTAGTAGAATATGGCAGTTTCCTCCGAACATAGCTTTTATGTATGCGTAAATATATGGGTAAATAAATTATAGCAATTTTCAAATAGATCGGAATCGAGGTGGATGTAGGAAATGGAAAGTCAATGTATCTATATGTGGATATCTATAGGAGATCATATAAAAGGGATATTCTTATTTTAGACCTAACCAATTTGATCTAACCAATTTGATCTAACCAATTAGATGAATTACTCCTAAAGGCTTACATTCGAATGACACTAGTTGATGAGAGTTACTTCGGAAACAAAAAAAAATGAAAGTCAAATTCATTTGGACTATTTTATCAATTCCAATAAAATGCAACTGGATCTAGTATGAGTTGTCGATCAGAACATATATGGATAGAACTTATAGTGGGGTCTCGAAAAATAAGTAATTTCTGCTGGGCCTTTATCCTTTTTTTAGGTTCACTAGGATTCGTATTAGTTGGATCTTCCAGTTATCTCGGTAAGAATTTGATATCTTTAGTTCCGTCTCAACAAATTCTTTTTTTTCCACAAGGGATCGTGATGTCTTTCTACGGTATCGCAGGTCTCTTTATTAGTTCCTATTTGTGGTGCACAATCTCGTGGAATGTAGGTAGTGGCTATGATCGATTCGATAGAAAAGAAGGAATAGTGTGTATTTTTCGTTGGGGATTTCCTGGAAAAAATCGTCGCATCTTTCTACGATTTCGTATGAAAGATATTCAGTCCATCCGAATCGAAGTTAAAGAGGGTATTTATGCTCGTCGTGTCCTTTATATGGAAATCAAAGGGCAGGGGGCCGTTCCCTTGACGCGTACTGATGAGAATTTGACTCCGCGTGAAATTGAGCAAAAAGCCGCCGAATTGGCCTATTTCTTGCGCGTACCGATTGAAGTATTTTGAAATGAACTTGAACTGAAGAAGAAATTCTTTCCCAGCGGCAGGGAAAAAATTCAAGAATTCTCTGTTCTTTCTTCAGCATAGCATAGCTTAATAAAATTTTTTCAGAACGTTCATTCGAGCCAAAGTATACGTATATGGAACATCCATAAAACGAAATTTTTTTTGTATGCATAAAAAAGAATTTATGCGTATGGAAATCCACTCAACTCAATTTAGTAAAAAACAAGTAAAAGTAACAAATCGAAATAAAATAATAGATTCATCTCGTATATCAAAACATTTCGGAATAAAGGATTTCTCTTTTTATTTTCAATATGAATTGATAGGTTAGATACAAATAGATCATATCTTGGAAATTCTCTCTCCTTTCTTTTGTCAATCGACTTTTCTTTTTTTTTTATCTTTTCTTTTGTTTTTCTTAATGATCAAAGGCAAAAGATTGCTTGGATCTCTTATAAGGATAACTTTTCTGTCTTGTTTTGCCACTCATTTTTGATCATTCCATTAGGTTTTGAATTTATGATCGGTAGATCACAATATTCTTAATAAATCTCTCTCCATTTTTCCTGGACTAGAACTGTGGGGTAGCTGGCCATTTTTTTTTCGAAAGATTTTCTTTTTTGATAGAAAAGACAAAGGGAGTTCTTTTGGCTTAAAATCCGAATAATATTCATTACTTGCTTGAATTGGTTCTTTCAAGCATTTATCGAAAAGGGCTTCGAATTTGATCAATTCAATTGAGGTATCTGGAAACAAGATTTTTTCTTATTTCTTCATTTGAAACGGGCTCTTATTCTATTTCTGTATTCTTTCTAAATTCAAGGACTAACTACTGAATCACAAATAAAAAACAGGGAATAGATTCATAGGTCCGATGCCCTGTAATAGAACTAGAAATAGTAGATCACATAGATTCAACAAATGAGGTGGGTTCATTAACAATTCAAAGATGAAAAAATGGTAAAAAAGAAAGCATTTCTTCCTCTTCTATATCTTACATCTATAGTATTTTTGCCCTGGTGGATCTCTCTCTCATTTAATAAAAGTCTTGAATTTTGGATTACTAATTGGTGGAATACTAGGCAATCCGAAACTTTTTTGACTGATATTCAAGAAAAGAGTATTCTAGAAAAATTCATAGAATTGGAAGAACTCTTACTCTTGGACGAAATGATAAAAGAATACCCGGAAACACATCTACAAACACTTCGTATAGGAATCCACAAAGAAACGATCCAATTGATCAAGATGCACAATGAGGATCATATCCATATGATTTTGCACTTATCGACAAATATAACCTCTTTCATTATTTTAAGTGGTTATTCTATTCTGGGTAATGAAGAACTTGCTATTCTTAACTCTTGGGTTCAAGAATTCCTATATAACTTAAGTGACACAATAAAAGCTTTTTCTATTCTTTTATTAACTGATTTATGTATCGGATTCCATTCGCCCCATGGTTGGGAACTAATGATTGGCTATGTCTACAAAGATTTTGGATTTGTTCACAACAATCAAATTATATCGGGTCTTGTTTCTACTTTTCCAGTCATTCTGGATACAATTTTAAAATATTGGATCTTCCGTTATTTAAATCGTATATCTCCATCACTTGTAGTGATTTATCATTCAATGAATGACTGATCTAACTAGAATATTTGTTACTTTGTAACATAAGGTACATAAGCAAAGCATTTCCATTTTAAGACGTACTTACTCTTTCTACCCTACAGGGATTTCTCCTACTCCTTATATTCCAGTAAAATGATTTCAATAAAGTAAATAGCAGAATTGTGGATAGGGAACTATACAAGGGACCTACCTAATTTTATTGTAGAAATTTTCGGGATCAATGATTGGACCATGCAAACTAAAAACACCTTTTCTTGGATAAAGAAAGAGATTATTCGATCTATTTCCGTATCGCTGATGATATATATCATAGCTCGGACATCCATTTCAAATGCATATCCCATTTTTGCACAGCAGGGTTATGAAAATCCACGAGAAGCGACCGGACGTATTGTATGTGCCAATTGCCATTTAGCTAATAAGCCCGTGGATATTGAGGTTCCGCAAGCGGTACTTCCTGATACTGTATTTGAAGCAGTTGTTCGAATTCCTTATGATATGCAAGTTAAACAAGTTCTTGCTAATGGTAAAAGGGGAGGTTTGAATGTGGGGGCTGTTCTTATTTTACCTGAGGGATTTGAATTAGCGCCTCCCGATCGTATTTCCCCCGAGATGAAAGAAAAGATAGGCAATCTGTCTTTTCAGAGCTATCGCCCCAATAAAAAAAATATTCTTGTGATAGGTCCTGTTTCTGGTCAGAAATATAGTGAAGTCACCTTTCCTATTCTTTCCCCGGACCCCGCTACTAATAAAGATGTTCACTTCTTAAAATATCCCATATATGTAGGCGGGAACAGAGGAAGGGGTCAGATTTATCCCGATGGGAGCAAGAGTAACAATACAGTTTATAATGCTACAGCGGCTGGTGTAGTAAGTAAAATCATACGAAAAGAAAAAGGGGGGTACGAAATAACCATATCGGATGCGTCAGATGAACGTCAAGTGGTTGATATTATTCCACCAGGGCCAGAACTTCTTGTTTCCGAAGGCGAATCTATCAAACTTGATCAGCCATTAACGAGTAATCCGAATGTGGGTGGATTTGGTCAAGGAGATGCGGAAATAGTACTTCAAGATCCATTCCGTGTCCAAGGCCTTTTGTTCTTCTTGGCATCTGTTATTTTGGCACAAATATTTTTGGTTCTTAAGAAGAAACAGTTTGAGAAGGTTCAATTGTCCGAAATGAATTTCTAGATTCGCGGATTTCCA